ATTCTTGAATACCTACTATGGTAGAATATTCATGTGGTATTTTTTCAAATTTTGCACGGGTGATACATGTTCCTTCTATTTCCCCAAGCAAAGCTCTTCGCATCGCAATGCCTATTGTATCGGCTTGCCCTTTCATAAGTGGAGATAGAATAAAGCGTCCATAATAAAGACGCTTACTGTCTGCTCTTGATTCAACACACTTCCACTGTAGTGTCCGAGTAGATACTCTTACTTTCTCTCGAACCATAATAATATTATTTGATCAGATCATTGAATCGTTTATTTCTCTTGAAATCTCTTTTATTTTCATTTCTACACACGTCTTTTTTTAGGAGGTCTACAGCCATTATGTGGCATAGGGGTTACATCACGTACGAAATTTAATAGTATACCACTTCTACGAATAGCTCGTAATGCTGCATCTCTTCCGAGACCAGGACCTTTTATCATGACTTCTGCTCGTTGCATACCTTGATCTACTACTGTCCGAATAGCATTTCCTGCTGCGGTTTGAGCAGCAAATGGCGTCCCCCTTCTTGTACCATTGAATCCACAAGTACCGGCGGAGGACCAAGAAATTACCCGACCCCGTACATCTGTAACAGTCACAATAGTATTGTTGAAACTTGCTTGAACATGAATAACTCCCTTTGGTATTCTACGTATACTTTTACGTGAACCACTACGGGCATTCGTACGTGAACCAGTTCTTGGTCTAGATTTTGCCATACTTTATCATCTCATAAATAGAGATTCGAGATATATGGATATATCCATTTCATGTCAAAACAGATCCTATTTTTTTCATTGGGTCCTTTACATTAGAGAGCCCCTTTTCAAAAGATTATCCTTGTCTTTGTTTATGTCTCGGATTAGAACAAATTACTAGAATTCGTCCCCTCCTACGGATCAGTCGACATTTTTCACAAATTTTACGAACGGAGGCCCTTATTTTCATAGTTGTCGTTCCTTAACTTAATTCTGACTCTATTTATTGGAAGAAAATAAGTTTCTTGAAATGTTGAACCTCAAATTGTATCCCCATGAAGGGAATGCTGAAGTTGAAAAAACAACCTAATCATTCGAATCCTTGTTGTGGCATCTATAAATTATACGCCCTCTGGTTGAATCATAATGACTTACTTCAATTTTGCCCCTCCTCCCCACCGTATACGTATAAAACTCCGTCGGATCCTTCATGAACCATAACCTAGAATTAGATCTTCATTATTGAAAAACCCCGAGCATACATACCATTTAGAAGGAGAAGTGATTCATTAATGAAACCTTCATGAATCCATTTTTTTGTTCTTTCATTCTAGGTAAAAGCCCTAGAAGTATCACCTAATGTAGTAGGAATGATATCAACTAACCCACCCTTTTTCTTTTGACAAATAGGAAATTCCGGATCCAATTCGGATATCAGAAAGATTACCATATATAACACAAAATTTCTCCGCCGATTCTTTCGAGTCGAGCCTCTCGGTCTGTCATTATACCTCGAGAAGTCGAAAGAATTACAATCCCCATCCCGCCTAAAATTCTAGGAATTCGTTGATAGTTCGAATAGATTCGTAGGCCAGGCCTACTGATACGTTTTAAATTTAAAATAGTTCGATAGGGTCCTTTCCTATTCCTTCTATGTCGTAGGGTTAAAACCAAAAAATATTTGTTGTTTTCCTGATGCTTCCTCACGTTTTTGATAAAACCTTCTCTTAAAAGTATTTTAACAATGTTTTCCGTGATGTTAGTGGATGCTATTTGAATCGTCCCTTTTCTATTCATGTCAGCATTTCGTATAGAGGTTATTATGTCAGCAATAGTATCCCTACCCATGATAAACTAAATTTTGGGTTGCCTCCCATTTTTGATATAATCAACATGCTATTTTTTATTTATTTTTATATTTTATTTATTAAATAAAGGGATATGCGTCAGATACAACCTAATCCACTAATTAATCTATTTCATCCAAATACTATGTATAATAGAACTATATTACGTATGATCTCATCTTATAATACCTCAGGTGCTAATGAAACTATTTTAGTGAAATTTAACTGTCTCAATTCTCGGGCAATCGCACCAAAAACTCGAGTTCCTTTTGGATTTCCTTCTTGATCAATCACAACTGCAGCATTATCATCATATCGTATTATCATACCGTTGTCACGTTTAAGTTCTTTACAAGTACGTACAATTACAGCTCTGATCACTTCTGATCTTTCTAGAGGTGTGTTTGGTAATGCTTCCTTGATCACAGCAACAATAATGTCACCGATATGAGCATATCGGCGATTACTAGCTCCTATGATTCTAATACACATTAATTCTCGGGCCCCGCTGTTATCCGCTACATTCAAATGGCTTTGAGGTTGAATCATATCATTTTTTAATCTGTTCTTTCAATGTTAATGCAAAGGGCGAAGTAAAAAAAAAAGAAATATTGTTTGTCAAAAAGAAACCTGCAATTGTTTTTTTATCCCCAAGACTTCTTTCC